AATTTACATATAGTAATGTACACCTCTTGCCAAAAACAAGTCATTTATGGATATTATCGGGGGGTTCATGCAGATCTAGTGTAGTTTCTTTTTCACTCTACAAGGATCAAGATCAAATGAATATTCATTCTCTTTCTGTCGAACGGAGAGAGATTTCTAGCCTCTCGCTCTCGGTGAATAATGATCAAGCGAGACACAAATTATTTAGTTCTGATTTTTCTGCTAAAAAAGAAGGTGGAATTCTTGAGATATCTGATTATTCGGGATTTAAGAGAATCATAGGTACTGGTCATTGTAATCTCATACATCCTGCAATTCTCCACGCGAATTCGGATTTATTGGCAAAAAGGCAAAGAAATCGATTTCTTATTCCATTCCACTCGATTCAAGAACAAGAGAAAGAGCTAATGCCCCATTCAGGGATCTCGATTGAAATACCCATAGGGGGTATTTTCCGTAGAAATAGTATTCTTGCTTATTTCGACGATCCTCGATACAGAAGAAAGAGTTCCGGAATTACTAAATATGGGACTCTGGGGGCGCATTCAATCGTCAAAAAAGAGGACTTGATTGAGTATCGAGGACTCAAAAAAATTAAGCCAAAATACCAAATGCAAATAGATCGCCTTTTTTTCATTCCCGAGGAAGTGCATATTTTTCCCGAATCTTCTTACCTAATGGTACGGAATAATAGTATCATTGGAGTAGATACACGAATCACTTTAAATATAAGAAGCCGAGTGGGCGGATTGGTGCGAATGGAGAGAAAAAAAGGGGGGATTGAACTAAAAATATTTTCGGGAGATATCCATTTTCCCGGAGAGATAGATAAGATATCCCGACACAGTGGCATCTTGATACCGCCAGAAAGGGAAAAAAAAAAACTTAAGGAATCCACTAAGGAATCAAAAAAATTGAAAAAATGGATCTATGTTCAACGGATCACACCTACCAAGAAAAAGTATTTTGTTTTGGTTCGACCCGTAGTCACATATGAAATAGCGGACGGTATAAATTTAGCAACACTCTTCCCCCAGGATCCGCTGCGGGAAAAGGATAATATGAAATTACGAGTTGTCAATTATGTCCTTTATGGGAAGGGCAAAGCTGCTCGGGGAATTCCTGATACAAGTATTCAATTAGTTCGGACGTGTTTTGTGTTGAATTGGGACCAAGACAAAAAAAGTTCTTCCGTCGAAGAGGTTTGTGCTTCCTTTGTTGAAGTACGTACAAATGGTCTGATTCGCGATTTCTTAAGAATCAACTTAGTGAAATCCCAAATTTCATATATCAGAAAAAGGAATCATCCGTCAGGTTCAGGATTGATCTCTGATAATGGTTCCGTTCGCACCAATAGCAATCCGTTTTATTCCGTTTTTGGCAAGTCGGGGGTTGAACAATCACTTAGCCAAAATCAAGGAACTATTCGTACGTTGTTGAATAGAAATAAGGAATGCCAATCTTTGAGAATTTTGTCATCATCTAATTATTTTCGAATGGGTCCATTGAACGATGTAAAATATCACAATGTGATAAAACAATCAATTCCAACTCAAAAAGATTCTCTAACCCCAATTAGGAATTCGTTGGGACCTTTAGGAACAGTCCTTCAAATTGCGAATTTTTATTCATTTTACTATTTAATAACTCATAATCATCTCTCGGTAACTAAATATTTGAAACTTGACAATTTAAAACAGCCTTGTCAAATACTTAAATATTATTTAATGGATGAAAACGGGGAAATTTCGAATCCTGATACAGACAGTAAGATCATTTTGAATCCATTTAATTTGAATTGGTATTTTCTCCATCATAATTATTGTAAGGAAATGTCCCCGAGAATTAGTCTTGGGCAGTTTCTTTGTGAAAATGTATGTATAACCAAAAACGGACCACACCTAAAATCTGGTCAAGTTTTAATTGTTCAAGTCAACTCTGTAGTAATACGATCAGCTAAGCCTTATTTGGCTACTCCTGGAGCAACTGTTCATGGGCATTATGGAGAAATCCTTTACGAAGGGGATACATTAGTTACATTTATATATGAAAAATCGAGATCTGGTGATATAACGCAGGGTCTTCCAAAAGTAGAACAAGTGTTAGAAGTGCGTTCGCTTGATTCAATATCGATGAACCTAGAAAAGAGAGTTGAGGGTTGGAACGCGCGTATAACAAGAATTCTTGGGATTCCCTGGGGATTCTTGATTGGTGCTGAGCTAACTATAGTGCAAAGTCGTATCTCTTTGGTTAATAAGATACAAAAGGTTTATCGATCGCAGGGGGTGCAGATCCATAATAGGCATCTAGAAATTATTGTACGTCAAATAACATCAAAAGTCTTGGTTTCAGAAGATGGAATGTCTAATATTTTTTTACCCGGCGAACTGATTGGATTGTTACGAGCGGAACGAACGGGGCGCGCTTTGGAAGAAGTGATCTGTTATCGAGCTATCTTATTGGGAATAACGAGAGCATCTCTGAATACTCAAAGTTTTATATCCGAAGCAAGTTTTCAAGAAACCACGCGAGTTTTAGCAAAAGCAGCTCTCCGAGGTCGTATCGATTGGTTGAAAGGCTTGAAGGAAAACGTTGTTCTGGGGGGGATAATACCCGTTGGTACCGGATTCAAAGGGTTAGTGCACTGTTCAAGGCAGCATAACGCCATTCTTTTGGAAAGACAAAAAGGGAATTTATTCGGGGGGGAAATGAGAGATATTTTCTTACACCACAGAGAATTATTTGACTCTTGCATTTCAACGACTTTCCATGATACATCAGAGTAATTGCTTAGAGGGTTTAATGAGTCCTAGGAGCGGATTCTTTTAACTATTTGTGATCATTTGATTTCTTAATGGTAAGAAAAAAAAGATAATAATGAATAGAAAGTAATGAATGGCCTGGATCGTGTATCAATTATCAATGGTCAATCTCTGGTAGAAGAGAAGGTTCCCTCGGAACAATTCTTTATTTCAGGGCGCCTCGTCTCTTTTTTTTTTTAAGAGGAAGTGGGGGAGAAATGGCAAGAAGATATTGGAACATCCATTTGGAAGAGATGATGGAAGCAGGAATCCATTTTGGTCATGGTACTCGGAAATGGAATCCTAGAATGGCACCTTATATATCTGCAAAACACAAAGGTATTCATATTACAAATCTGACTCGAACTGCTCGTTTTTTATCAGAAGCTTGTGATTTAGTTTTTGATGCAGCAAGTAGGGGAAAACAATTCTTAATTGTTGGTACTAAAAATAAAGCAGCTGATTTAGTCGCGCGAGCTGCAATAAGGGCTCGGTGTCATTATGTTAATAAAAAATGGCTCGGTGGTATGTTAACGAATTGGTCCACTACAGAAACAAGACTTCACAAGTTCAGGGATTTGAGAACGGAACAAAAAAAGGGGAGACTCGACAGTCTTCCCAAAAGGGATGCCGTTATTTTGAAGAGACAATTATCACGCCTGCAAACGTATCTGGGCGGGATTAAATATATTACGAGGGTACCCGATATTGTAATCATCGTCGATCAGCACGAAGAATATACGGCTCTTCGAGAATGTATCACTTTGGGAATTCCAACAATTTGTTTAATCGATACAAATTGTGACCCCGATCTCGCAGATATTTCGATTCCAGCAAATGATGACGCTATAGCTTCAATCCGATTAATTCTTAACAAATTAGTATTCGCAATTTGTGAGGGTCGCTCTAGCTATATACGAAATCGTTGATTAATAATAAGATAAATCAATTTTTTTGGTAACTCCATGGATTTATGGCTTGGGTACTATTCCGGAATCGCACAAAAAAAAAGAGACAAAAACTGGTGGATATTATGTAATTAGCAGATATTCAAAATCTACAATTCAAGTAGACAAGTCGAAAAGAAGATGGTTGAATCAAAATAATTCCTTTTAAATTTCTATTTCGGTCAGAGGGCAATATGAATGTTCTATCATGTTCCATCAACACACTAAAGGGGTTATACGATATATCCGGTGTGGAAGTAGGCCAACATTTCTATTGGCAAATAGGCGGGTTCCAAGTCCATGCCCAAGTACTTATTACTTCTTGGGTTGTAATTGCTATCTTATTAGGTTCAGCCTTTATAGCCGTTCGGAATCCACAAACCGTTCCGACTGCCAGTCAAAATTTCTTCGAATATGTCCTTGAATTCATTCGAGACGTGAGCAAAACTCAGATTGGAGAAGAATACGGCCCATGGGTTCCCTTTATTGGAACTATGTTTCTTTTTATTTTTGTTTCGAATTGGTCTGGTGCTCTTTTACCTTGGAAAATCATAGAGTTACCTCATGGGGAGTTAGCCGCACCTACGAATGATATAAATACTACCGTTGCTTTAGCTTTGCTCACGTCAGTAGCATACTTCTATGCGGGTCTTTCCAAAAAGGGATTAGGTTATTTCAGTAAATACATTCAACCGACTCCAATTCTGTTACCCATTAACATTTTAGAAGATTTCACAAAACCCTTATCACTTAGTTTTCGACTTTTCGGCAATATATTAGCCGATGAATTAGTAGTTGTTGTTCTTGTTTCTTTAGTCCCTTTAGTGGTTCCTATACCTGTCATGTTCCTTGGATTATTTACAAGCGGTATTCAAGCTCTTATTTTTGCAACTTTAGCTGCGGCTTATATAGGTGAATCTATGGAGGGACATCATTGACTCGTTTTCGAAATTGTCTTTTTTGTAGTTTAGAACAAGGCAATGTATGCGTAATTCAAGATAATCGACTTAGGAAACATACATATCCAACCATAAATCTTACAAATACAGAATATACGACCAAGAGTCGTATAAAAAAAATTATGAAATTGGGGAATTTTAGGAAAGAGATCCTTTCGATCTCTTTCCTAAAATTCCTCTTTGGCCTTATTATATCATCCCCCCCCGCCAATTAATATTTTCTTTATATTGTTTTGTTCATTATTTGTTCATTCAATTCCAATAGCAAATACCAAGAGTGATAATTTGAATAAAAATTCTTAGAGTATCACAGGCGGGTGATTAAAAAAAAGAAAAGAAAGATGCTTTCTAAAATGATTCCCTTTTTAGCTAAAAGGATTCCCTTTTTAGTTGATTTTAGTCAATTCTTCAATTCAACGATTGACCAAAAGAAAATATTAATATAATAAATAATAAATTGCATGACCGTACCTCAATCAAATACTGATATTGAGTTCTATGCAATGATTCGCCCCAATGAATTCGTTTATTTCGAGTGTAGCCATGTTGGATAATGATAAATAAAAGGAATAGAAAAAAATTCCTAAAAAAAGAGATTCATAAAAAATGGGGTGATTAGGCGAGGGGGACATAATTAGGTATATGGAATCAAATGCCAACTCTTGTGGGTTTTTTGAAAAGGGGTTCTAGAATACGATTGACTTTAAGATACGAATACTTTGAATCTAAGATATGAATAGTTGGTTTACGTTCTGGAAGAAAGACATGTATATGGGATATTAGATATTGCTAGTTATATATGAACTAAAGATACATCTAATCCACCCTACTCTTGCGACTATTGTGAATTTCGATAGGGATTCCAAGAGAAATTATTCGATTTCGTCTTTGCTTTGACTGGGAATTGAATCAATAAAAATAAAGAGATGAAATAAAGTAAAGAAAACGAACGAAGAATTCAAAAAAAGGTCCCGAAAAAAGAAATGGAAGAACAAAAGTCGTATGGATTCATAAAAATCCTGTGTTGTGCCCGTGGATCGGAACTAAAAAAGAGATATCGAAATAGTTTTGATGGTTCAATAATAATATTATTATTACTCCAATTCGGAGTTCTTAGTTACTTCGGCTGGGTGAATCCCAGTGACGGAATAATTAAGTCATAATTCATTGGACGATTGTATCATTAACGATTTCTTTTGTTTTTGTTTTTCTTTATTTTCATTTTAGTGCGAGGAACTTATCATGAATCCACTGATTTCTGCCGCTTCCGTTATTGCCGCTGGGTTGGCTGTTGGGCTTGCTTCTATTGGACCTGGAGTTGGTCAAGGTACTGCTGCGGGCCAAGCAGTAGAGGGGATTGCGAGACAGCCCGAGGCGGAGGGAAAAATACGAGGTACTTTATTGCTTAGTCTGGCTTTTATGGAAGCTTTAACAATTTATGGACTGGTTGTAGCATTAGCGCTTTTATTTGCGAATCCTTTTGTTTAATCCTATAAATAGGAAAGGAAATTGACTTATTTTTTTCTCTTATTGATTATATCTGTGTTTCGGGCTTTTTCGAATTCTATCAAGATTTAACTCCTACAATTGGAAGGACTTATTTGAGGATGAGGAATTAAAATAAGCATACCAATTCGCTTTTTTCTTTCCCTTTCTTAGTCTAAAGTAAGGAAACCCTCTTTTTAAGGGATGTTGCAACAAACGAGGGGTTTTGCAATTGACAGAAGTCCCGGTCCCTAATACTAAATAGTATCCTTCTTAGCGGGAATCCCCAATTGCCGATTCAAAGAAAGGATTTCAAAATCGAATTTTTGACTCTGTGTCGAAATAGGTAAATTACTAATTTTTTTTTAGTCTATCTAAAAGAGGAGATCATATGAAAAATGGAACCGATTCTTTCGTTTCTTTGGTTCACTGGCCATTCGCCGGGAGTTTCGGGTTTAATACCGATATTTTAGCAACAAATCCAATAAATCTAAGTGTAGTGCTTGGTGTATTGATCTTTTTTGGAAAGGGAGTGTGTGCGAGTTGTTTATTTCAAGAATAGGCTGGACCCAACCAGCTGCACTTTTTTTTCGTTATCGTTATAACTAAGGACCAAAGGGAAAAGGGTGCATGATCCCGCGAATTACTTCTGAATCAATTTCAAATCATATTTAAGAACCATAGCATTTCGTGATTTGTTGGTAAATTATTTTGATTCTCTATGAACCAAACCAAAAATGTGGGACCATTAACATGGTTAAAGCTAAAGTTTGAATTGAAGTCCAGACAAGGCACGGTACTCTTTCTACTACTATGTTTTACTATAGAAATATTTTCAAAAGGAATAATTAAATAATTAATAATAATTGGAATTTTTTTTTTTCGATATAAAACACTCATGTTGATAAAAAGATTTGAGCCTTTTAGTGGTATTGGAAATTTGATTGGAAAATATTGGAAAAATAGGTATTTCAAACAACCCCTTTTTATGCTGAATCGATGACCTATGTATAAAGTAAGAAGAATTCTTTGGATTTGAAGAAAAAAAGAAACAACTTTGCTGACAATTATCTATTTTGATTTGGTCAGAAGAGTCCTCCGAATATTCCGGTCTTGGATTAGGGATCAGTCGCAAGATTCATTTTGGAATATGAATAGAGAAGAGAGAGAGGATAGGCTCATTACATTAAAAAAAGATATGGGAACCCCCCCATACATAAGTAATTGACGTAATTGAGTGTGAGAGCCAAATGAATCGAAAATTTCATGTTTGGTTCGGGAAGGGATCATGGAAGTTTTGAGATGAAT